ATGTTGATCGTAAATAATAGGATTGTTTACGAAGAAAAACTAATAAAAATTCGCATTCAGCTACATAAGAATTATACAGGAAGCGAAATAGTCTTGTATTTTCTTTTGAAAAAACGTAAATAGATTTATTCAGAGTAATAAATCTATTCAAATTATGATATTTATGAAGAAAGAGTCGCAATAAATGTAAAGAGGGAACATCTTGAATCCAGCATTGAAGGATTTGAACCAAAATTTCTAGATGGATGGGATAGGGTATTAGTATATCTGACACATAATTTAAATGAGATAATTTGTCCTCTAAAAAGGGAAATATTGAATGAATAGATCGTAAATTATGAGATTTTTGTATTTCTTTTTCTTCGGTAGAAGATACTAATCGCGGTGAGAATGGAATTTCTACAATTATTGAAAAACCTTCTGATACCATTTGAGAATAAAAAAAATGAGAATAAAAATAATTATTGTGCTCAACGAATCGATTTTGGTTAGATTTATTAACCGAATAAATCAAATAATTTTGTTGATAAATTCGAGTAATTAAACGTTTTACAAGTACTGAACTAGATTTATTATCAGAACCAAAAATTTCCATGGGTTCGTAAAAAATCGAACCATTTAACCCATGATCATGAGCAAGTGTGTAAATATACTCCTGCAAGAGAAGCGGATATAGGAAGTATTGTTGCCGAGATCCATCTTTTTTGAAATATCCTTGTAATTCTTCCATTTAAATTTTTGACTTGAAACAGAGACACCGGGGGCATTTCTTGGGTTATCAAATGATACATAGTGCAATATGGTCCGAACAAGGTATATATATCAAGGTATATATATTATATTATGTATATGTATAATATATATAGAAATAGAAAAAAAAAAAGATATACCCCGGAGGTCTGGAGTCCAATCAACAGGATCCCTTTCTTCCCCTTTTATATACTATACAATCGGTTTATCTTCATTATAATTACAAAATTATAATTACAAAAGGGTAAAAAATCCTTTATTTTTGCAACCCAATCGCTCTTTTGATTTTGGAAAAAATGAGATTCTCTTTATCAGTATACTATTTCTTCTACACATCCATCTCCAATTTCTACATATAAAATAATATAATTAGGATTTTTTTTTATAAAAAAAAGAATAAGAATCAATGATTCACTCACAGGAAAACCCTTTCCCTCCCCGCATTGGGCACTAATCTATTTTTAACGTCTAATTAGATCGGGTAATTATTCAAATTAAGAATATAAGCTCGTTGCTTTTTGTTTTACTAGAATTAGGAATTAGGGCTATAGAACTCTATCCATTTATTCACTAGACCCAAATTAAATGTGAATTTATTTTGTCCCCTTCCAAAAATAAAAACAATAGTTTATAACTTAAAACAATCCTGTAAGGATAAATTCAAAGTTCTATTTTATTACGACATGCTGTTTTTTCCTTCATTACCTTTTTTTTTTTTAGGATCAGTCGTGGTCCTCTAGACTCTACCAATAGTCTGGACGAATTCGTTGCTTCATCCAAATGTGTAAAAGATCATAGTCGCACTTAAAAGCCGAGTACTCTACCATTGAGTTAGCAACCCGGATAAATATATAGATACGATATAGATACGATCGAAAAAAATTAATTGGATTGTCCTGCGGGACCTTGTCAAAATCAAAACCTTGACCCATTTTTTTTTTTCATTTTCATTAATAAAATACGTCTTGTCTGACAGTAAATCTGTCAACACATCATTTGACAGATGTGAAGGAAAAATCAATATAATATGGGGTAGGGATAAACAGATCCATTTATCTATGATTGAATTATATTTGTTCAATACGTCATTGTCAATATGAATAGAATGCTCATAAAACAAATTAAGTAAATCAAATAAGGTCTTGCGTTGGATTGGCACAACATAAATAATAAATTTGAATGAAAAAAAGACGGGTTAGAGAAAAATCTCGAGTTCATTTAATCAATAGAGGTACAATAAGCAAAATTTACCCGTCTTTGCTGGTAAATTAAAATTCCACAAGAAAAAACTAAATAAGTATGAATAGACCAAGAAAAGAGAAAATTCTGTGTAAATAATTACACAAAGATGGATGCTAGTTACCCTCTTTTTTTTATTTAATATTTTGACTTTAGATACTTTAATTTAATTAATTTAAAATTTAATGAATTAAATAAAATAATTAAATTAACAATTAATTCGAGATTCCTTCTTTAAATAATTCTGCCCTCCTTAAAATATCATGAACAGTGACTGTGGGTTGAGCGCCATTTTCAAGGAAATATAGAATAGCGGGGACATTTGAATAGGTTTGATTCTTTATCGGATCGTAAAAACCCACTTTTCGAAGATCTCTTCCGTCTCTTCGGGATCGAACATCAATTGCAACGATTCGATAGATGGCTCATTGGGATAGATATAAATAAACAATGCCCCCCCTAGAAACGTATAGGAGGTTTTCTCCTCATACGGCTCGAGAAAAAATGATTCTCATTTCTGTATATAATAGCAAATGGATCCATAAAATCATGAATTAGACTATGATTTAAGTGGCTTTTTCTTCTTCCTTACGTAAGAAAAAGAGATCTCATTCGTACTCATAACTCAAGTCGAATAATTCTGAAAGAGTTCGAAGGGAAATCTTTAGACATTTATTTTATTGAGTCGTCTCTAACCTCTTTTGTTTGTCTCGCCTCGAATTTATGTTTATTCCGCATTTTGATCCAATTGTTGAGACAATTGAAAATAATCTTTCCTTGTTCCGGAATCCTTTATCCTTGCTTTGTGAAATCATTGGGTTTAGACATTACTTCGGTGATCCTTACTCCTTTCAAAACGGCAGCAACATACCTTTTGTTTGTTTTTTCTTACTATGGAAAAAAATACGAACAATTGATTCCCCTGTAATACACTTTTGTTGATCGAAATAGTTTTACCAATTCCGACAAATCTTACTTTATTTCAAACTTGTTTGAATTTTAACCTTATTTCGATTTATATATGGATTATATATGGAGGATATACTTACAAAGTTGGTTCAACTTATTGGTTTTGATTGTCACTAACCCTAGATTCTTCCCCCCACTAAATGAAATGAATCAATACTTTCTGCTCGAGCTTCATCATGTACTATTTAGATTAGAACCCAACACAAATTAGGTTCCTAGTAGAACAGAACAAAATATGTCGAGCCAAGAGCATCTTCATTCTTATAGAAAATGGTGGATGTAAGAATCCACAGTCGATCATGTCCTTCAAGTCGCACGTTGCTTTCTACCACATCGTTTCAAACGAAGTTTTACCATAAAATTTCTCTAATTTAATTTCGAACCGATATGGAATTGATTCAATATGAAATCATGAATAGTCATTGGCTCAACCGGTATATCTGGGTATATATTATATATAATATATATAATTATACATTATAATTATAATTATACATATATATAGCCTATAGTCGGTACGAGAGTATAGTCCATTATAGTCTATATTATCTATCTATAGTGCCTATTTATCTATATCTATAGATAAATGAGTACTATAGATAGATTAAGTATTTTCGGAGAAGGCTCAGCAAGGATCTCATTTTTCTCGAATAAATAAATTATAAATCTCAAAGAAAGGCCCTTAATGGATTCCCAATCCTGGAATAAAATAAATTTTGAATCAAATAAACTATTCCAATGATCCACGAGTTGGAAGTTTCTCGATAGTATCGATTTCTCACACTTCTTCGAGTATCAAAGATTTTAAAATTAAGTAAAACAAAAAAAAATCAAAATATGTATTTCCAACCGCATTTGACACTTGATTATGTTTGTAAGAAACTCAATAAATTCTTAAGAATCATTCTTAAGAATTAAGAATTCAGAACGACAGATTGTTCGTTCTATTTAATTTAACATTATTTAATTTAACATTAATTTAACATTAACAATTTTCTGTTTAATGTTGGATACATTGTGATCCAATTTGCCCGTTTCTGGTAGAAACGATCTGGGACGGAAGGATTCGAACCTCCGAGTAACGGGACCAAAACCCGTTGCCTTACCGCTTGGCCACGCCCCATTTTGATTTCTATCCGACACTAATAAACACTAATACACTAATATTATATACTAATATTAGCGAATATAATATATAATTATATAATATGAGTATTGGTTATTCGTTAATTCTAGCCCAAATACCTATGTGATATGTTATTGCTAGAATTCTATACATGTAGATATAGAATCAAAAAATGAATTGATCATTATATGGAATTCAATTAAGATATTGTATGAAAGTATAAGTCTTTGTATTCTCATTTGAATGAGAATTGAAAGAGGGATTTTTGATTTGGGAGAGTTCAATCAAAGAAAAAAAAAAGGCATGTCAAAAAATCCTTTTTTTTTTTTTACCTTATATTTTTTTATATAAATTTTATATTATATAAATTTATATTATATAAAATAAAGTAACTCAATCAAAATAAAATTATCTAATCCACAAGAACGAAATGTTTGCTATGCTTAATATCTTTAGTTTCATCTGTATCTGTCTTAATCCCACCCCTTGTTCGAGTAGTTTTTTCTTCGCCAAATTGCCAGAGGCTTATGCCTTTTTCAATCCACTCGTAGACGTTATGCCCATTATACCTGTACTCTTTTTTCTCTTAGCCTTCGTTTGGCAAGCTGCTGTAAGTTTTCGATGAAATCTTTAATATTCTCCTAAATTCATTATTTTTTTGATAAAAAAAGATTCTAAAAATTGATAAGATCAGATAAGTCTTATATTATAAACCCTCGATTCAAAAATGGAAATTTTATATATTGAATAACCGTAGCAATGAATGGCATTAAATTTTGATCAATTTATTTCCCTCGTTCTGTTCTGACCTTCCGGTGAAGAAAGACTTTATTAGGTCTTCCACAATACCTAATTGTGGATATAACAAGAAAATTTTGATTACGAAGGAATCAGAATCTTATTCCAAAGAAATTCG